TGAAGCGTTTCATTTTTGTAATTTTCTAATTGTTCCAAACTATCACTAGTGGCATTAATCAAATTTACTTTTTCTCGTTCTATTTCAGAGTATCCATTCATTCGATACTCATCTGCTTCTATTTCCACTTTACGTAAGCGAGTCCGGGCTCTTTCGAGCTGCTCAACGACCCCTTTACGTAATTCTTCCGAATTTCGAATAGTACTTAAAATCCTCTGTTTTCGATTATCTAATAAATCATTTAATGAAAGTAGATTATCTTACCATTAATTTCACAACTTCCATGATCTCTTCCCGAACCAAACATGAATCTTTCGATTCATTTGGCTCTCACGCTCAATTATTCATTTATGGTATGAGTATTCCCATAGCTTTTTTAATGTAATGAGCCTACCTTCTCTTTTCTGTTTGTAGTTAAACATATCAAAACTTATAAAAAACCAGAATATTAGGAAGACTCTTCCGACTAGACCAGATCCAAATCTAAAATTGTCAGCAAAGTTATTTTTTTATTTGTACTTTTTTTTTTTCATTTTTTTTTTTAATGAAAAAAGGAAATATAATTATAAAAATGAAAATAATAAAAATTATATTATATTTTTGTTTCTTCAAGTCCAAAAATTCCTCTTTTTTATACATAGGTTGTCGATTCGGCATTAGATAAAAAAAGCAAACAAAGTTCCTTTTTTTATCTTGTAAATAGCTTAAATTTATTTATTGATATGAGTGTTATATATCAAATAAATTACCAATTTATTTGAACTATTTAGTTACTAATGTAGTGGTAGAAAGAATACCATGTTTTGTCCGGACTTTAAACAATTTAGCTTTAACCATGTTAAAGGTCTCGCATTATTGGTTGATAGAGAATCAAAGTGGATTTACCAATAAATCACGAAATGCTATGGTTCTTGCATATAATTTCTTAATTTATTCAGAAGAAATTCGTCGAGATCGTGCACTTTTTTACTATTTTTCCTATCCCTTATAAATACCATAAGTGCAGATGGATGGATCCATCTAATTCTTGAAATAAACAACTCGCACACACTCCCTTTCCAAAATAAATCAATACACCAAGCACTACACTTAGATTTATTGGATTTGTTGCTAAAATATCGGTATTAAACCCGAAACTTCCGGCGGATGGCCAGTGGCCCAAGTAAACGAAAGAATCAATTACATTTTTCATATATTCTCCTCTCTTTTGGATAGGATTAACAAAGAACAGAGTTCTTTTTGTATCACTCCGATCGCCCTTTTTTTTTATCGATTTTTTTTTCCACTTTATTTATTTAATTAGAATAAATGAAATCTAGTAATTTCATTTGTTTTGTTTAAATTTTTTTTTGACTTTTTTTACATTTTCAAAAATTTTCTAATCTAATAAGATACTTTACTTAGACTTTAGACTTAGGTTTTAGATCTGATATCAATTGAAAAATATTTAATTTGTTGAAACACTTCCAAACAATGAAAATAAAAAAGTTTTCTATTGTACTAAGCTAAAGAAAGGAAGAAAGCAAGCGAATGCGGTAATTCCTAATCTTCAAATCAACCCTTCCTAGGTATTGTCTCAATAAATAAGTAATTTTTTAGTAACGTGTTAATATAATTCTAAGAAGCAAAGGAAAATTCCAAGTTCAAGTTATAGTTATATAGTTAATAAGAAAAAAGTACCTTATACCTTAGATACTTTTTTCTTATTTCGAGGATTAAACAAAAGGATTCGCAAATAAAAGTGCTAATGCCACAACCAGTCCGTAAATTGTTAAAGCTTCCATAAAAGCTAGACTAAGCAATAAAGTACCTCGTATTTTACCCTCCGCTTCTGGTTGTCTCGCAATACCTTCTACAGCTTGACCTGCAGCAGTACCTTGACCAACTCCAGGTCCAATAGAAGCAAGCCCCACGGCCAATCCAGCAGCAATAACGGAAGCAGCAGAAATCAGTGGATTCATGGTAAGTTCCTCGCACAAAACAAAAAAGAGGAAATGGTTAATGATACAATCAACCAATCAATTATTACTTTTTTAATTAAGATCCAGCGGTCAAAGTAACTAAAAACTCCAAGTTGAAATAATAATATTATTAAATTAAAAAACGGAATCGTCAGAACTATCTCGTTTTTCGTTTTTAACTATCATAGAGTTTTTGTAAATCCATATGCATACAGTTGTAACTATATGTATTTCTTTGTTTCGAACCATTCTTTCATTTAATTCTTCGTTCTTTACTACACTATTGTAAAGTTTATTTCTTTTTTCATTCAAAAAAAAAATTTCATACGATATAGAAGAGAAGGACTGATATTGAAATCTATCTAAATGCAATGTGAGCTGCAATCAATATCAATCAAATTATCAAATTAATTTAATACCAAATTAATCCAATATAAATTAATAAATATTATATATTAATATATAATATAAGATATAAGAAAAGAATTAAGAATATATAAAATATATAAATAAGAAATATATAATGAATCTAATTTAAATTTGAATTACACCGGATAATATATATATATATATATTATGTTGTATATTGTTCATATATAACATAACAAATAAATATGAATAATGAGGATCCAGATTATGATTATAGGATTGGTTGTAATTAGGAAAAATAGAAATTTTAGCAATACTATATATAATAAATAATATATATATAATAAATAAAATATATATAATAAATATTATATAGTTATGTAATATAGCGATATTATGGATAGACTTATCTCATATAACTAAAGAATATTTAATGTTATTCTAATTCTAATATTACATATCCATTCTTTTCTTCCATAAGGTAAACCATTCTAACTTTTTTTAATTGATTTTGGAATAGAATAATTCCTAGAAAAATAGACGGGGGTTTAGAGCTTAGTAGACATTATTACATATATTATAGTCTAACTATAACCTCCCCAGCCCTTCTTTTTTTTTAGAATTCTGTTGGAATATTGTCTATCTTTTCTCCTACAATTCTAGATGATGGAATCATACACTATTATCTTACCCATCCAATTGGATTATCATGAATCATGTGGGATAAGCTTGCTTAATAATAGAATAAAAAAAGACTATTTGAAAAGCTAGTTAATGATGACCTTCCATGGATTCACCTATATAAGCCGCGGCTAAGGTTGCAAAAATAAGAGCTTGAATACCACTTGTAAATAATCCAAGAAACATGACAGGTATAGGAACTACTGAAGGGACTAAAGAAACAAGAACAACAACTACTAATTCATCAGCTAATATATTTCCGAAAAGTCGAAAACTAAGAGATAAAGGTTTTGTGAAATCTTCTAGGATGTTAATTGGTAAAAGGATGGGGGTTGGTTGAATGTATTTCCCAAAATAACCCAATCCTTTTTTGCTAAGACCCGCATAAAAATATGCGATGGACGTGAGTAAAGCTAAAGCAACAGTAGTATTTATATCATTCGTGGGTGCAGCTAATTCTCCATGAGGTAACTGTATAATTTTCCAAGGTAAAAGAGCACCTGACCAGTTAGAAACAAAAATAAATAGGAACATAGTTCCAATAAAGGGAACCCAAGGGCCATATTCTTCTCCAATCTGGGTTTTGCTTAAGTCTCGAATAAATTCAAGGATATATTCAAAGAAATTCTGACCGTTGGTCGGAATGGTTTGTGGATTCCGAACAGCTATAATGACTGAACCTAATAAGATAGCAATTACTACCCAAGAAGTAATAAGTACTTGGGCATGGATTTGTAAACCTCCTATTTGCCAATATAAATGTTGGCCTACCTCTACACCCGATATATCGTATAACCCTTTGAGTGTTTTAATGGAACATGGTATAACATTCATATTGTCCTCTAGCAGAAATTGAACTTCAAAAAAGAAATTATTTTGATTCAAGCATCTCTATCTCTTTTTCAACTCACCAATATGAATCAAAAATCGTATTCATTAATTGTATATTTAAGATATCAAGAATTTACATAGGATACCAAGAAATCACGTAATATAATAACATATTATCAATATGCCCGCACTTACCTTTTTGCTTTTTTTATTTAATTCAAGAATAGTAACCGAATCCAAAAAATCCCCCCAAAATTAACTATTGATTCTTAATCATAATCAAGGATTTCTTATATAGCTAGAGCGGCCCTCACAAATTGCGGATACTAATTTGTTAAGAACCAATCGGATTGAAGCTATAGCATCATCGTTGGATGGAATCGAAATATCTGCGAGATCCGGGTCACAATTTGTATCGATTAAACAAATCGTCGGAATACCCAAAATTACACATTCTCGAAGAGCCGTATATTCTTCTTGCTGATCAACAATGATCACAATATCAGGCAACCTCGTCATATATTTGATACCGCCGAGATATGTTTGCAAGGTAAATAATTTTCTCTTCAATATTGCCGCATCTCTTTTGTGAAGACGGTTGAGTTTACCCATCTTTTGTTCTGCTCTTAAATCCCTGATCTTCTGAAGTCTCGTTTCCGTAGTAGACCAATTCGTTAACATACCACCAAGCCATTTTTTATTAACATAATGACACCGGGCTCTTATTGCAGCCGATGCTACTGAATCCGCTGCTTTATTTTTGGTACCAACAATTAAGAAGGTTCTTCCCCTACTTGCCGCATCAAAAACTAAATCACAGGCTTCTGATAAAAAACGAGCAGTTCTAGTGAGATTTGTAATATGAATACCTTTACGCTTTGCAGAGATGTAAGGGGCCATTCTAGGATTCCATTTCTTAGTACCATGACCAAAATGAACTCCGGCCTCCATCATCTCTTCTAAATTAATGTTCCAATATCTTCTTGTCATTTTTCCCACACTTCCTTTTTGTTTTTTCTTTTTTTTTAACAAAGAAACGAGGTACTTTGAAATAAGTAATTGTTCCGATGGAACCTTCTGCCGGGAATTGACCTTTAATACACAGTACAAACCATTAATGTCTTTTAATTACTTATTTTTTTATCAATATTCGAACAAGAACAAGTATAGTTAAGTTAAAAGCCAGACCAGATAATTAAAAGATAGTTAAAGTCAAAGAATCCGCTCTTAGGAATCATGAAATCGCTTGTTCTAATGTCTCATGGAAATTGTTTGGTACATAAGAACAAAATAATTCTCCATGGTGTAACAAAAGATCTTTTATTTCCAAGTCAAATAGATTCTTTCTTTTGATTTCCAAATAAAAGTTTTTGTCCTTACTTGAATGGTGCACTAATTTTTTGAATCCTGTACCAACAGGTATAATTCCACCTAGAACAACATTCTCTTTTAGGCCTTTCAACCAATCAATACGACCTCGTAGAGCAGCTTTTGCTAAAACTCGAGCGGTTTCTTGAAAACTTGCTTCGGATATGAAACTTTGAGTATTCAAGGATGTCCTTGTTATTCCCAATAGGATTGCGCGATAAGAGATCGCTTCGTCCAAAGCGCGCCCCACTCGTTCCGCTCGCAACAATCCAATTAATTCCCCAGGTGAAAAAACATTAGACATTCCATCTTCTGAAACCAACACTTTTGATGTTACTTGACGTACAATAATCTCTATATGTCTATTATGGATCTGTACCCCCTGAGATCGATAAACCCTTTGGATTTTATTAACCAAAGAGATATGACTTTGAGCTATGGTTAACTCGGCTTGAATCAAGAATCCCCAGGGGATTCCAAAAATTTTGGGTATACCTTTGTTCCAACCTTCAACTCTCCTTTCAAGGTTCATTGATATTGAATCAATCGAACGTACTTCTAAGATTTGTTCCACTTTTGGAAGACCTTGTGTTATGTCACCAGATCTTGATTTTTCATATATAAATGTAACTAATGTATCTCCTTCGTAAAATATTTTACCATAATGGCCATGAATAGTTGCTCCTGGAGTGGCTAAATAGGGCTTAGCGGATCTTATAATTAAAGCGTCAACATCAACAATTATAATTTGACCAGATTTTTTTATGTGCGGTTCGTATTTGAATAGACATACATTTTCACAAAAAAATTGTCCAAGGCTAATTATTGTAGATGTCTCTTCCCAATAATCGTGATGGAGAAAATGCCAATTCAAATGGAATGAATTCAAAATTATGTTACTGCATGGATCGGGATTATAAATCCTCCTATTTTCATCTATTAAACAGTATTTAAGTACTTGAAGTATTTGAAAAGTCTGTTTAAAATTACCAAGTAGCAAATATTTCTTTAACAAGATCTGATTATAAGTTATTAAATGGTAAAATGAATATAAATTTACCATTTTAGGGACAATAGTCCCCAAAGGACACAACAAATCCTTAATTGGGATTATGGGATCCGATTCTTTTATCATGTTATATTTCGAACCATTGAATGGACCAATTCGAGAACAATTGGATGATGACAAAATTATCAAAGATTGGCATTCCTTATTTCGATTCAACAATGTACCAATAGTACCTTGATGTTGTGTAAGTAATTGAATACTAACCTTGCAGTAAAAAGGATTTATATTTGTACGATCTAATCCATTATCGGAAATCAATCCAGAACTTGCCCTATCATATCTTTTTCCGATATACGAAATGCTGGACTTTACTAACTCAATTCTCATAAAATTTCGAATCAGATCATTTCCCTTTACCTCAATAAAGGAAGCACGAATCTCTTTCGGAGAACCATTTTGTTCTGGATCCCAATTCAATATTAAACAAGTGCGAACTAATTGAATACTTGTGTGAAAAATTCCTCGAATTGACTTGCCATTTCCATAAAGGATATAATTGACAACTCTAAGTTGGACATTATCCTTTTCCCGCAAGAGATCTTGAGGAAAAAGTGTTGCTAAATTGATGCCATCAGTTATTTCATATGTGACTACGGGTCGAACCGAAACAAAATACTTTTTCTTCGTGGGTGTGATCCGTTGGACATAGATCCAATTTTTCCATTTTTTTGATTCCTTATCATTTTTTTTTTCTGTTTTCGGTGGTATAAAAATGCCGCTGTGCCTAGATATCTTATCTGCCTCTCCAGGAAAATAAATATCTCCGGAAAATATTTTTAGTTCAATATATTTTTTTTTTCTCTCCAGGCGGACTAATCCGCCTACTCGACTTCTTGTATTTAAAGCGAGTTGTGTATCTACTCCAATGATACTATTGTTCTGGACCATTATCAATGAAGATCCAGGTAAAATATGCACTTCTTCTAGAATAAAAAAAAAACGATCTACTTTCATTTGGTATTTCGGAATAAATTCTTTTGATCCTCTATACTCAATTAAATCCTCTTTTTTTATAATTGAATTGACCTCTACGGTCCCATATTTAGTAATTCCCGAATTATTTCTTCTGTATCGTGGATCATCAAAAAAAGCAAGAATACTATTTCTACGTAAAATACCCTGTTTTGGTATTTCGATTGAAATACCAAAACAGGGTATTAGTTCATTCTCTCGTTTTTGATCATATTGTAATGGGATGATGAATCTATTTCTTCGCTTTTTCGCCAAGGAATAAGAATTCCCTTGGATAATAGAAGGATATATAAAATTCCAATGACCATTAGATATGGTTTGATCGGGTCTTGTTGAATAGTCAAGAATTTTCTTATCTTTTTTATCAGAAGTATCTAACAATTTATATCTTACTCGACCATTAGTCATTGATAGATCAGAGATATATCTTTCTTTGACAGAAAAAGCATGAGGATTCATTTGATCTTGATCTTTGTGGAGCGAAAAAGACACTATACTAGATCTGCACGAACCTCCTGCTAATATCCATAAATGACTTGTTTTTAATAATAAATGAACATTACCATATGTATATTCAGGTGCATGGTGTACATCAGTACTCCAGTGCATTTCTCCCTCTGATTCAGAATAAATATGTTTTCGTACCTTCTCTTTAAAATAAAAAGTGGACGTTCCAGCACGAATTTCAGCAATCACTTGTTCTGATTCTACATATTGATTATTTTGAACTAAAATTAAACTCTTTAGTGGAATATTTACATTATGTAGAATATCCTGACTCTCAATAGTTACATACAAGTCCATAGAACATAGAAAAGCGGGATGCCCATGACGGGTACGTGTGGGATGAACCAAATTCTCATTCCATTTTATTTTTCCATTAGAAGGAGCTCGTACATACTCGGCAGTACCACCTGTGAATACTCCACCGGTATGAAAAGTTCTTAATGTTAGTTGAGTCCCTGGTTCCCCAATTGATTGACCTGCAATAATACCTACAGCTTCTCCCAATTCAACCAGGTCACCATGAGTAGGACTCCGACCATAACATAATTGGCAGATCCAAGATGTACTCCTGCAAGTAAAGGGGGTTCTAATTCTAATATATATTGGTTGTGCTCGAAAGGTTATGAATCGATTTATAAGTCCAATCCCAATATCTTGATTTCGAGTGGCAAGACATCGCAAACCAATATATATATCGTCTGCTAATACACGACCAATTAGTGTTTGGACAAAATTTTTTTCTGTCATACCATTTTGAGGTCTCACGGAAATACCTCGGATAGTACCACAATCTGTTCTACGTATAATAATGTGTTGAACTACTTCAACAAGTCTACGTGTGAGGTATCCAGCATCTGATGTTCGTACAGCAGTATCTACAACTCCTTTGCGAGCTCCATAGCAGGAAATTATATATTCTGTCAAAGAAAGTCCTTCACGTAAATTGCTTTGAATGGGTAAATCAATCATTTGTCCTTGGGGATCCGACATTAATCCTCTCATACCCACTAATTGATGTATCTGAGATGCATTTCCTCTAGCTCCCGAAAAGGACATTAGATGTACTGGATTAGAAGGATCAGTCATACGAAAATTAGGATTCATTTCTTGTCTCAAATATTCACTTGTAGCATACCATATCTCAATGGATTGACGTAATTTTTCTACCGCGTGTACATTCCCATAATGATGGTGTTTCTCTAAAATAAAACTTTGTTGTTCGGCGTCTTGGACTAACCATCCCTTCGAAGGGATTGTTAAAAGATCATCAATTCCTAATGAAATAGATGTAGCAGTGGCTTGCTGGAAACCCAAAGTTTTTACTTGATCTAGGATATGTGATGTATATGCCATTCCGAAATGATCGATTAACCTGCTAATAAGTCGTTTCATAGCAGTTCCATTTATCACTTTATTGTGAAAGACCAGATCAGCCCGTTCTGCCATAAGTACCTCTTCTCTTATATTTCTTCTGCTAAGTAGGATTCGACAATGGACCCAAGTCAATGATTCAAAAACTTCCTTTCCTCAATCTTGATTCACACAGAAATTCATAAATTAGAATACCTGTGAAATTTGGGATACCTGAATTACCATAGGCACTAGGCACAAACATCGCCTAATCTAAGAAATTAGATTAGATAGCGTATGAGTAGGCTCGACAAAAACCCTGTATGGCTTCTTCTAATTCTCTATAAAAAGAAATATGACCAAGAGTAGTTCGAATGTATATAGAACGGATTTCTTTTGTTATACTTCCTACTATTAGATAGTGTCCATAAATTTCATGATAAGTACCTAAAGATTCATATTGAACTTCGATGGGAACTTCTCTTGAACCAATGACACGTTGATCTCGTCTCCATCGGAGCCACAAAGGACTATCTAAACTGATTCTTTTCTGTCGATAAGCTCCAAGTGCATCATAGGAACTAGAAAAATGGGGTTCTTTTTCCCTCGTATACCTATAGTTATTATTATGATTATCAACTATTTTTTTTTGGTAGTTTCCACTATTATATGGATTATACCTATTTGCAAAAATACCTCGACGATTTCCGATTGTTAATAAATAGAGTCCAATAAGCATGTCTTGAGTTGGTACAGAAATAGGATCCCCAATAGCTGGAGACAAGAGATTCATATGAGAAAACATAAGTAAACGAGCCTCCGCTTGAGCTTCCAAAGATAAAGGTACATGAACAGCCATTTGATCCCCATCAAAGTCTGCATTGAAACCCTT